AATTAAATCTTAGAATTTTGGATTCATTTTTAAATTTGCAGTTTAAATTTTTAAGATTTTTAACGCTAGTTAGTATTACATCTATTTTAAATAAGGGGCGACAACCGGCTATCTCATCTACTGGACCGCATAGATGTAACAAAGGGTCATACTAAGTCGTACTCACATCTACTAATGAGTAAATACAAAAAAAGAAGAAAGATGATGGCATTTAGCTCTAAATAAGTACCTATTCAAAATATCGTAAGATTCCCCAGTAAAATTTAGCATACCCTTCCTTTTATATATCGAGATAACCGATAGACACAAGTTTTTGCAAAGTTTGCTTTTATAACGAAGACTCCGTAATAAAAGCAAAATATTGTTTTTTCAATTTGGCAGATTTAATGCAATAAATTTAGAATTTATTTATGAATTTTTCAATTGAAAACTTCTAGAAAAATCTTTTTTGTATTTTCAAAATACATACTTATTAAATATATAGTTAAGAAGTTTAAACTAAAGGGATTATAATAAATAATATAAAATATATAAATGTAATAATTTTTCTTAAATTTTCGTATGGGTATTCAATAGGTATAGCACCTAAATAAGTTAAGAGAAGAAATGTGTTAATAAAGATTCAAAATATAATTTTTTTTGTGGTATTGAAATAAAATGAGGATATTTTATTTTTCATAGTAAATGAAAATGAAAGAATTATAACAATTGATATAATTAATGCAATTACCCCCCCCAATTTGTTAGGAATTGAGCGGAGAATTGCATAAGCAAAAAGAAAGTATCATTCTGGTTGGATGTGTGGAGGGGTGATTATTGGGTTGGCTATATTAAAATTTTCTGCATCTATCAAGAGGTAGGGGTAAACCAACACGATAATAGAAAATATAAAAAATGAAATGGTAATTCCTAAAATATCTTTGATTGAAAAATAGGGGTGGAATGGAATTTTGTCAATTCTTAATGAAATTCCAATGGGATTAGAGGAACCTTTCTCATGAATCAAAATAATATGAAGTATGGATATTGCTAATAAAATAAATGGAAAAATAAAATGTATTGAAAAAAATCGAATTAATGTGTTATTATCCACTGAAAACCCCCCCCAGATTCAATAGGTGATTGATTGACCAAAATAAGGAATTGCTGAAATGAGATTGGTAATTACTGTAGCTCCTCAAAAGGATATTTGTCCTCAGGGAAGAATATAACCTAAAAATGCTGTTGCTATTAAAATGAAAATTATTATTAACCCTGAAACTCACACTTTTAAAAAATAAAATGAGGAGTAATAAATCCCTCGAGCTATATGGAAATAAATAAAAATAAAGAATAATGAGGCTCCATTAGCATGAATTGATCGAATTAGTCAACCGTAATTTACATCCCGTTGAATATGAGAAATTATTAGAAATGCTGTTCTAATGTCTCTTGAAAAGTTTATTGCTAAGAAAAAACCTGATAAAATTTGCATAATTAAACAAATTCCCAGAAGGGACCCGAAATTTCATATATAAGAAATGTTTGAGGGAGTCGGGAGATTAATTATTGGATTAATTAATTTTAACATAAGTTATTTTTATAGGAGATGAAATTCAATTTAAGATTTTTATTACTACAATTAGAGTTACTATTAAATAAAATATTATAAAAATGAATAAGTTTGTAAATGATGTTGAATAAATTTTTATTAAGTTAATTTCATAAAATTTTCTTAAAGAATTTAATGAAGGTAAAAAAAAAACTAATAYTATTATGATAATAATTTTTAAATTAATTTTCATTTTTTTATTAGGACAGAGCCTAATTATATACATGAAAATAATTAATATTCCCCCAAGAATTAATAAAATTATAATTATAGGGAATAAAGAATTACAAAAATTAAGATAAAATGTAAAGGAGACTAAAAGAGTAAGAATGATAATAGAAATTAGTATGGCCATTGGATGAGAAATTGAAATTAAGAAGATTATTGATGATGTGAAAAATTTAATAATATCAGAAAATAATATATATTAAGTATTTAAATTTTGGGGATTTATTGAGAAGTTATTCTTTTCTGATGTTAAAAGGGTGACCAAAACTGATTTACAAAATCAACATTTTTATTAAATTATTTTAACAAATGATAATAATTTTGGTATATTTATATTGTATGGGAGTTACATCTATGATTTTAAATCGTTTTCATTTAATTATAATCTTAATAAGCATTGAATTTTTATACATGTCTTTATTATTGGCAGTAATGTTTATTTTTTGTAAAATAAATATTTTAAATAGAATGCTATTTTTGATAGCAATTGTATGTGAGGCTGCTGTAGGATTAAGATTGCTGGTTCTGCTTAACTTTCACTACGGAAATGAATTATTAAATTCAATGAATTTGATTAAATGTTAAGTTTAATTTTGTCAAGATTTTTAATTTTATGATTTTCATTTTTTGTTAATTGTATCGAGAGAATAATTTTAATAATTTCAATTGCTATATATTTGGCGGTAAATTTAGTAAGAAATAACTTAATAATAATAAACTTATTTATAATAGATTTGTTAAGAAAATTGTTAGTTTTATTGACTGTGTATATAAGAATTTTAATAATTTTGGCTAGAATACCGAGAAAAATAAGGTTTGATAAAAATTTTATTTTTTACTTAAATCTAATAATAACTTTATTAATTTTTTGTTTTTCAGTTACTAACTTAATAATATTTTATTTTTTGTTTGAATCTGTGTTATTTCCTATTATTATGCTAATTTTTGGATGGGGCAACCAGCCCGAACGTTTACAAGCAGGATTTTATATRCTTATGTATACTCTATTAGGTTCCTTCCCTATATTCATTATAATTTTAAATTATTATTTAAATAATTTTAGTTTAATTTTTTATTATATTGAATGAAATTTAGTAGAAATTGGGTTAATATTTATTTTGTTAATAATTGGATTTTTTGTTAAAATTCCTATATTTTTGTTTCATTTATGACTCCCCAAAGCCCATGTTGAAGCTCCAATTGGGGGTTCAATAATTCTAGCCGGAGTTTTATTGAAATTAGGCATTTACGGGATTTTTCGTTTTAAAGCTATAATTATTAAGGATTTAATGCTATATTGTGATATTTTTATATCTATTTCARTTTGGGGGGGTGTAATAATTAGAATTTATTGTATTTATCAACTTGATATCAAATCATTGATTGCCTACTCTTCTATTTGTCATATAAGGTTAGTATTAGCAGGAAGCATAAGTTTTTTGTTATTTAGATCTTTAGGGTCATTAATACTAATAATCGGGCATGGTCTTTGTAGCTCAGGTTTATTTTGTTTAGCTAATATAGTTTATGAGCGGGTTAATACTCGAAGAATTATAATATTTAAGGGCATTGGGGGAAAATTTCCTTCTTTGGTTTTGTGATGATTTTTATTAAGAATTATTAATATATCCGCTCCTTTGACCATAAATATATTCGGGGAATTCTTTTTAAGAATAGGAATTTTAAAGTTTAGAATTGTATTTTTTTTTCCACTTATACTAATTATTTTTATAAGAGCTTGTTATTCAATTTACATGTATAGGTATATAAACCATGGAAGGGGATGATTTTTTTTCCCTTTAAATTGCATTAAAATTCTTGATTATAATCTTCTATTTCTTCATGCATTTCCCTTATTAATTTGAGTTTTTAAACCTGGAATGTTCAGATGTTGAATTTAGCTTAATTAGTTTAAATAAAAATTGTAAACTGTGGATTTATAGACGAGATTTCATTAAGCAATTTTTATTAATTGAATAATTATACTCTCAACAGCTGGAACTTTTTTCTTTTTACTTTTTTTAATTTTGATTGCTAATAATAATATAGTAATTTTTGAATACTTTTTATTTTCTATTCAAAATTTGGATGTGAAATTTTATTTTTTGTTTGATTGGATAAGAACGAGTTTTTCAAGTATTGTCTTACTTATTTCAGGGATAGTAATTTTGTACAGAAACTCCTATATAAAGGAGGAAAAGAATAAATTTATATTTTGTTATATGGTTCTATTATTTGTATTATCCATAGTACTTCTTATTTTAATACCCAATATATTTATAGTTATTTTGGGATGAGACGGGCTGGGACTAGTATCTTATTGTTTAGTAATTTATTATCAAAGAGTAAACTCTTTCAATTCTGGTATAATTACTATTTTAAGAAACCGAATCGGAGATGTAATAATTATTATCAGAATAATTTTTTTTGTTAGTTTTGGTTCTTTTGATATAAGAAGTATCTCAAAAGTTGAACTAATTTTTGGAATTATAATTCTAATTGCGGGACTAACAAAGAGGGCTCAGATTCCATTTTCAGCCTGGCTTCCTGCAGCAATAGCTGCCCCTACACCTGTTTCCTCATTGGTTCATTCTTCAACTCTTGTTACAGCAGGTGTTTATTTATTTATACGATTTAACATTCTTTTTAAAATAAATGTTTTTTCAATGATTCTTATAAAAATTTCATTATTAACTTTACTTATATCGGGCATTAACGCCTTTTTTGAAACTGATTTTAAGAAAATTATTGCATTTTCCACTTTAAGACAATTGTCAATAATAATAATTATAATTTCTTTAAATTTTTTAAATTTAGCTTTTTTTCATTTAATCATTCATGCTATTTTTAAGTCAATATTATTTTTATGCGCTGGCATTGTAATTCATTCATTTCAAGGCATTCAAGATATTCGAATACTGGGCAGATTTTTTTCTGTAAGGCCTTTGATTTCTAGCTGTATAATAATTTCCATATTATCGTTAATAGGATTCCCGTTTGTTGGGGGATTTTACTCAAAGGATTTAATTCTAGAATTTTTTTTCTTTAAAACCGAAAATATCTTAATAAATATAATTTTCTTACTAGGTATTGCATTTACATTTCTTTACTGCTGCCGCTTGATTTTTATGCTAATAATTAAGTCATTAATAGACAAAAGCATAATCGAATTTAAGTTTGATTTTAATATGATATTTCCAGTATTATTTTTAACTTTTCTTCTTTTAGTAGTAAGAAGAAGACTTATATGACTTATAAACCCCTACTCAAACTTAATTTTTATTAATAAATTTTCTAAAATTATAATTTTAACGTTATTAATTGTATTCCCGGTTGTTAGTCCAGTTTTAATAAAATTAAAAAAGTTTAATAAAAATTTTGATTTTTGCATCAGAATTTGATATTTAACTAATATAACAAGGTTTATTTTTTTAAAAAATTTTAAAAATTTAAATAAAATTAGAATAAGTGATTGAACTTGAATAGAAAACTTTGGACCTCTTTATATAAAAAAAAACATATTCTATTTATTTAATACAAATTATTGAATTAATAGAAAGAATTTAAATAAAATTTTATTAACAATTTTACTTTTGGTCTTTATTTTTATTTTATAGCTTTTATAGTTTAATTAAAACATTACACTGAAAATGTAAAAATATTTTATTGAAAGTAAAAAAAAATTAACTTTGGGTGTAAGAAGCACGAGAAAATTTGAATTTTTAGGAAATAATTAAACTTATTAAAGTTATTTAGTAAAAGTATATATTACATATTTTATCCTATCAAGATAACCCTTTATTCAGGCATTTTACTGTGCCGGAATAGTATTACATCTATTTTAAATAAGGGGCGACAACCGGCTATCTCATCTACTGGACCGCATAGATGTAACAAAGGGTCATACTAAGTCGTACTCACATCTACTAATGAGTAAATACAAAAAAAGAAGAAAGATGATGGCATTTAGCTCTAAATAAGTACCTATTCAAAATATCGTAAGATTCCCCAGTAAAATTTAGCATACCYTYCYTTTATATATCGAGATAACCGATAGACACAAGTTTTTGCAAAAACTTGTGTCTATCCTATCTTTGCTAACCAAATAATTTATTTAAGGTGTTAATTAAAATTTGGTTAATGAGAAAACTTAAGTATATTTTTTATGAAAAATATAAAATTATTATTGCAGAAAATATAATTTATTTAATAAACAAAGATTATTGAGATATACACAAAGATTGAGCTAATTTTGTGCCAGCAGCAGCGGTTATACAAAACAATAACTTTCTTTTATAAAAATTTTTAATAAGATATTAATTAATAAATTATAAAATTTAATTTAGGTGAAATTAATTAAATGGATTATTTTTTAAATTCAAAAAACTTACTAAAAAACTAGGATTAGATACCCTACTATTAAGCTTTTACATTGTTAGTAAGTACATATTATGAAAACAAAAAATTATGGCGGTACTTTAAGCTTTTCAGAGGAATTTGCTCTTTAATGGATAAAACACCAAAACCTTACTAAATTTTGTAAAGACAGTTTGTATACCACTATTTTCAACAATATTTTGTTATTATTGTTAAAAATTTACTATAAAAGGAAGTTAAGTCATGGTGCAGCAAAAACTTTAGATTGAAGTGAATTACATTTCTTTTTAGAAAGAAAAAATTAAACTCTGTTTAGGATTTGAAAGTAAAATGATAATAGAATGATCATTTGAATCAAGCTCTAAAGTATGTACATATCGCCCGTCGCTCTTTTTGAAAGATAAGTCGTAACAAAGTTAAAATACTGGAAAGTGTTTTAAAAAATGTAATCATCAGATGTTTCACTTACAATGAAATCATGTAATAAATTACCATTTTTAATTTTTAAAAATTAAAAATTTATTAAATTATTTTAGTTAATAAATGAATTCAAAAAATTTACTTTCACTGAAAAGGCTGCTTTAAAAAATAAAAAAGTAAACTAATTGTACCTTTCGCATTAGGGTTTTTCAAAAAGAATTAAAATTTTATTTTTCTCGAAATAAATAGATCTATTACCAATAAAATTAATTTATTGCAGTAAATTAACAAAGTTAATAATAGAAGTGAAATTCTAATCAAAATTTATGATATCTAGTTTTTCATTAAAAATTTTACATTTTTTTGTAATAAATTAGTATTGCAGACGGTTACAAAATACATTTTTAGGGATAAGCTTAAAAATTTTCTAAATTACGATAATAAATCAATTAAAAAGAAATAAAATTTTTCTTCATTTGTAATAAATAATTATCTGATGAAATAGTAAAATTAGTTTTTTTAATTAATAAAATTAATTAAAATTTTATATAAAAATGAAACAATAAGTATAAAATTTTATCTTTTTTTAATTAAAAATATTTTTGAATATTTAAATTGATTTTAAGGAACTCGGCAATAAATTTTCTTGACTGTTTAATAAAAACAATTCATTTAGAAAATAAATAAATGCTTATTCTGCTCAATGATGATTTTTTTAATTGCTGTAGTATTTTGACTATACAAAGGTATTGTAATAAGACTTTAATTGAGTGCTAAAAGAATGGATCAACAAGAAAAATCTTTCTTAATTTCAAAATTAAAATTTATTTTTATAAGTGAAGAAACAATAATTAAAATTAAAGACAAGAAGACCCTAAGAATTTTTTAAAATAATTGATCTATAAAGATAAATTATTTTTTTAATTGGGGCGATTATTTAATATAAAAAACTTAAATTAACCTACAAAAATGAACCAATAATATTGGTTAAATGCAAAAATACTCTAGGGATAACAGCGTAATAATTTTTGATAGTTCCTATAGACAAAATAGTTTGCGACCTCGATGTTGGATTAGGATATTATTTTTAATGAAGAAGTTAAAAGAAAAAGTTTGTTCAACTTTTAAATTCCTACATGATCTGAGTTTAAACCGATGAGAATCAGGTTGGTTTCTATCTTAATTAGAAAAAAATTTAAATTAGTACGAAAGGAATATTTAAAAAGAAAATTTCTCTTTAAGATTGGAAGTTTTTGCATCAATTTTTGGAATTGATTAAAGTGACAGAGCTGATGTGAGGAATTTAAGCTTCCTGAACGAATTAACTTTCCTTTAATAATTTTAACTACTTTAATATTTACAATTTTAATAATTTTTTCTCTTTTAAGTATTGCATTCTTCACACTATTAGAACGAAAAATTATAGGCTATTGTCAAATCCGAAAAGGTCCGAATAAAACAAGAATTCAAGGGTTACTCCAGCCAATTAGTGATGCCATTAAGCTTTTTAGAAAAGAAATAAATTTAATATTTTATATGAATTTTATTCTTTATTTTTTTTCCCCAATTTTAAGGATCATAATAATACTTTTTTTATGATTAATTTTCTTTTTTAAGAATAGGATAATAATTCTTAATTTAACCTTAATTTTTTTTTTATGTGTTTCAAGAATAAGAAGATATTCAATTTTATGGGGAGGTTGAGCCTCCAATTCAAAATACTCACTTATTGGTGCATACCGGGGATTTTCTCAAATTATTTCTTATGAAGTTAGAATGGCAATTCTGTTAATTAGATTATCATTATGACCAAGAGGTTACTCAATTAATAAATATTTAATTTTACAAGAAAACTTTTTATCAATCTTTAGCTTGTCATTTCTTATACTAATTTGAATAATCATCATCTTGGCGGAAACAAACCGAACACCTTTTGATTTACTTGAAGGAGAATCAGAATTAGTATCAGGATTTAATGTAGAATATGGCTCTTGATTATTTGCTATCATTTTTATAGCCGAGTACGGAATAATCATTCTTATAAGAATATTGACAAATTACTTATTTATAATACAAAATACCTTCAGTTTAGGAACTTTATTAGTAATAATTTTTTTTATTATTATTCGAAGAACTTATCCTCGATTCCGCTATGATAAACTAATAATAATAGCTTGAAAGTCTGTTTTACCTGTTACAATTTTGTTTCTTTTCCCTCTAATATACTTGTTTATTAGAGTCGAAAGTTTTTGCATCAATTTTTGGAATTAGCTTAAACCATGGGAACCTAACAACGAAAATGTTATGTGTTTATTACACCATTTAAACAGACTAAAAATGGTTAACCATTAAATTAAAGTTAGAAGCTTTATTAATTTTAATCTTAATAGGAACATTTCAATTTATTCATTAACAGTGAATAGCCTCCATAATTTTGGCTTCTATTAAAAAATAGAATTTAATCTAAATTCAGGTCGAAACTGAACGCAATTATTTATCGCTTTATTTTAAAACAGAAAAGGACAAGTCAATTTCTAAGTGCAAATTAGATTTTATTAATTTTAAATACTTTTCTTATTTTATTTAAGCCAGTCAATTATCCCTCTTTTTCACTCATAAACTAAACCAAAAAGAATTAAAATTCTGATTACTCAAAAAGAAAACATAAATGAAATATTTTTATTTGCAATTAATAAAGGAAAAGGAATTAGGATTACAATCTCAATATCAAAAATTAAAAATACAATACCAATAAAAAAAAATTTTAAGGAAAATGGCACTCGAGATAAAGAAAATGGGTCAAATCCACATTCAAAAGGAGACATCTTTTCCGACGTGATACTATTTTTAAATCTAATTAAAAAAAAAAAAAAAAAAATAATTRAACAAATAACAGGGATCAGAAGTAAGAAAACAAAAATTGTTTAATTTTTAAAAACTTATTAATTGGAAATTAATTGTACTTCAATTATACTAATTAAACAATAGACTCATCAATACATAAATGTAAAAAGAAATAGCCAAACCACATCAACAAAATGTCAATATCATGCGGCAGCTTCAAACCCAAAAAAATGATCGGATGAAATTAAATTTTTAGAAATTCGACTATAAGAAACAATTAAAAAAGTAGTACCAATAATTACATGAATTCCGTGAAAACCAGTAGTTAAAAAAAAAGTGGAGCCAAAAACTCTGTCTGTTATAGAAAATTGAGCTTGATAGTATTCAAAAACTTGGAAAAAGGTAAATAAAATACCTAATAAAATAGTAATCTTCAAAGAAAGTAACGAAGAAACAAAATTTTTGTTTATAATTGAATGATGGGTTCAAGTTACCGAAACACCTGAAGAAATCAAAATTGTGGAATTTAATAAAGGAACCTCAAAGGGGTTAAAAGGTTGGACATTTAATGGGGGTCATTGTCTTCCAATTTCAATATTAGGGGATAACCTTCTGTGAAAAAAAGCCCAAAAAAACGAAATAAAAAAAAATACCTCGGACAAAATAAATAATAACATACCCAACTTTAAACCAGTTAAAACAAAAATAGTATGGAACCCCTGAAAAGAAGCCTCACGGGATACATCTCGTCATCATTGAAAAGATGAAAGAAATAAAATAATTAAAGATAAGAATATTAAATTTGGATTGAAGTAATTAAAATAATTAACAAAACCTAATGTCAATGAAAATGCTGAAATTGATCTAGTTAAAGGCCATGGTCTTTTCTCCACTAAATGAAACGGATGAAATATCATTAGTTACACTTCACTAATATATAAAGAAATAAGAATAACAAAGACATATCTTTGAATAATTGCAACAGCAATTTCCAACATCAATAACATTATTATAACAATAAAATTTATTAAAAATAAACCAACATTTATTATTATAATAGAGGAAAGTAAATGAATCAATAAATGACCTCTAATTATATTGGCTGTTAGACGAACAGAGAGAGTAATGGGACGAATCAGATTTCTTACAGTTTCGATAACAACTATAAAAAAACTTAAAATCAAAGGACAACCCAAAGGCACTAAATGAGATATAAATTTATTAAATTTATTAATAAGTCTGAAGATAATTAAAGTTATTCAGAAAGGAAATGCAAATATTATTGAAAACACTAGATGTCTTGAAGGTGTAAAAATGTAGGGTAATAGACCAAAGCAATTTCTTAAAAAAATTAAAATAAAAAAAATAACTAAAACATAAATGTTTTTGAAATTTTTTATTTTTATATTATTTCTAATTTCTTGAAAAATTTTTTTAAAGAGAATTTTTCAAAAAATTAGAAAAATTGAAGAATTAATTCAAAAAAAAGAAGGAATAACAGAACATCAAATAATGATTGACATTCAATTTATTCTTAACCTTGATGATGTTGCGGGATCAAAAATTGAAAATAAATTTATTATCATTTTATATTAAACTTATTGATTTGTTTTTTGTTTTTTTTTAAAAAGTTATTAATTTTTAGTTTATTAAAGAAAATAACTGAAGATAATATAATTATTCTACAAGTTAAAAATACTGAAATTATAACTCAATTTAAAGGGAATAATTGGGGGATTAAAAATCACAAATAGTTGTAATTAAAGAATGACATTCTTTTGTTATAATTTAACTAGATTTTTTCATTGAAAGTAAACACTATGACTTGGTTTAAGAGACCAATGCTTAAAATTTCAGCCATTCAATGAAATTAAAGTAATAAATTTAATAAAATTTCTTATTGAAGAAATTTCTATGGAAATAGGTATAAACCTATGGTTGGCCCCACAGATTTCAGAGCATTGTCCGAAGAAAATTCCAGGTCGATTAGCAATTGTAAATGTTTGGTTAAGTCGTCCTGGTACTGCATCTATTTTTATCCCAAGTGATGGAATTGTCCATGAATGAATTACATCAGCTGATGTAATTATAAATTTGATTATTGTATTAAAGGGAATTATAATATTGTTGTCAGTTTCTAAAAGGCGAAAGGAATTTGAGGTTAATTCTGATTCAGGAATCATAAATGAATCAAATTCCTTGTTGAAATCCGAATACTCGTAGGATCAATATCATTGATGCCCGATAATTTTTAGTGCTATTTGGGCTTTAAAAATTTCATCGGTTAAGTACAGTAAATGAAGTGAGGGTAAAGCAATAAAAATTAAAGTTACGGCTGGGATGATAGTCCATACAATTTCAATTTCTTGTCCTTCTATTATAGAACGTCTGGAGAAAGAATTTGCTATGATATTTATAATTATATATATTGTAATAACGGTGATTGAAATAATAATAATTATTGAATGGTCGTGAAAGAAAGATATTTGTTCTATAATCGGGGAGTTTATGTCCGGGAACGAAATTTGTGATCAGGTTATCATAAGTTTTATTTTAAAATAATATTATTTTGATTAAAGGAGTGTTCTGAAGGGGGGAAGTATAATATTCACTCAATTGATGCAGAGGGTGAGATTGATGAAATTACTATTTTTTTTTCAATTAATGAAATGTAAATAATAGAAATTATTAGTATCACCCCAATTAATGAAATAATTGAACCAATTGAAGAAAAAAAATTTCATTTAGAAAAAAAATCCGGGTAATCTGAGTAACGACGAGGTATGCCTCTAAGGCCTAAGAAATGTTGAGGGAAAAATGTTATATTAACTCCAATGAATGTAATAAAGAATTGTCTTTTTGTTAGAATTGAATTGAAATTTATTCCAAATATTAAAGGAAATCAATGAATAATGGCCCCCATAATGGCGAATACTGCTCCTATTGACAAAACATAATGAAAATGAGCCACTACATAATATGTGTCATGGAGAATAATGTCAATTGAAGAATTTGCCAGTATAATACCTGTTAGACCCCCAATTGTGAAAAGAAAAATAAAACCTAATCTCCATAAAATTGGTGTATTGAATTTTAAGTTAGTTCCGTGAAGAGTTGCCAATCAACTGAAAATTTTAATGCCAGTGGGCACGGCAATAATTATAGTGGCAGATGTAAAGTAGGCTCGTGTGTCTACATCTATACCTACTGTGAATATATGATGAGCCCAGACAATAAATCCTAATAAACCGATAGCTAATATAGCATAAATTATTCCCAGATTACCAAAAGGCTCTTTTTTCCCTGTATGAAAACAAATAATGTGGGAAATCATCCCGAAGCCTGGTAAAATAAGAATGTAAACCTCTGGATGGCCAAAAAATCAAAATAAATGTTGATATAAAATTGGGTCCCCACCCCCTGATGGGTCAAAAAATGATGTATTAAAATTTCGATCGGTTAGTAATATGGTAATAGCACCTGCCAAAACTGGAAGTGAAAGCAAAAGTAAAATTGTTGTAATGAATACTGATCAAACAAACAGAGGAATTCGCTCTATAGTTATACCTGTTGATCGTATATTGATAATTGTTGTAATAAAATTAATTGAGCCTAAGATGGAGGAAGCCCCGGCTAAATGGAGAGAAAAAATTGCTATGTCAACTCTGGGTCCGTAATGGGATATGTTAGACGAAAGGGGAGGATAAACTGTTCATCCTGTTCCTGCACCTGATTCGATTATTGATGATCTTATTAAAAGACACAGAGACGGGGGAAGGAGTCAAAATCTTATATTGTTTATCCGAGGAAATGCTATATCTGGAGCGCCTAGTATGATTGGGACAAGTCAATTTCCAAATCCCCCAATTATAATAGGTATAACTATAAAAAAAATTATAGTAAATGCATGAGCAGTTACAATGACGTTATAAATTTGGTCATTTCCAATTATTGATCCTGGTTGGCTTAATTCTAAACGAATTAAAATTCTTATTGAAAGCCCGGCTATTCCTGCTCAAGAGCCAAAAATTAAGTATATTGTTCCAATGTCTTTATGATTAGTGGAGTATATTCATCGCGGTAAAATGACTGAATTTAGGTGATAAATTGTAAATTTATTTATGGTCCATCCTTTTACTAAGATTTATTAAAAAATGTTTTCTACTTTGAAGGTAAATAGTTTATTGTAACTTAAAATCTTAAAGTAATATGAAGTTAAGGAGTATAATTACTAAAAATAGATTTATATTTAAAATAATTCTTTTTATTTCTGATTTAATAATATAAAAATTTTTTTTTGTGTAATTTAAAAAAAGACTAGGGGTTGCTAAATTTATATAGAAATAAATATTAATAATTGAAGAAATAATAAGAATTAATATAATAATTTTTCTTATTTTAGAAATAATTAAAATTGAAACGATTTTTATAAAAAACCCAAGAAAGGGAGGTATTCCCCCTAAGGATAAAAATAATGAAATTATTGCTATTTTTCTGAAAAAAGTTTTGGTGTTAAATAAGTTTTGAATTGTTATTCTTTTATTTAATGAATTCAAAATTCTAAAAATTAGGAATGAGTAAATAAAAATATATGAGATTCAAAAGTTTCTTTTTGCTAAAATTAATGAAATTATTCACCCTTGATGAGAAATTGAAGAAAAGATTAGAATCTTTTTAATTATTTTTGTATTAAGGGCTAACAGAGATCCAAAAATTGATGATAAAATAACAAAAACAAATAAAATGTCAAAATTATATTTGGATGTAATGAATAATGGAATAACTTTTTGAATTGAAATTAAAACAAATAATGATTTATAGTCAATTATTTCTCTGATTGAAATTATCCAAAAATGAAATGGAATTACAGCCAGTTTAATTATTATTGAAATGGCAATTAAATTATAAAACAGCATAAATTCACATGTTTCTAGAATTAACGAGCTTAAAAAAAATAATGTGGATGAAAATACTTGAATAACAAAATATGTAATTATTCTGTTCGACCTTGATTTTTTTTTCGAGTTTATAACTGGAATGAATAAGACTAAATTGATTTCTATTATTAATCAGTAGATGAATCAAGAGTCAGATGAAACTGAGATAATAATAGTAAGGAAAATTCCTCATTTTGTTAATATTTTAAAAAAAATTAACAAAGGAAAATTTTCATTTTTGGGGTATGAACCCACTAGCTTAGAAATTAGCTGACTTTGTT